GATACGATTGTAAAGAAAAGAAAAGGATTTTTTTACCCCGGAGGATTCTTGTGTACGTATAGTATGTAAAAATGAAAGATTATGTCCAAAAATTCCCGATCTTACTCAATGAATCCCTCGTAACTGTCCATAGGAGAAAGAATAGGTAGGGATGACAGGATTTGAACCCGTGACATTTTGTACCCAAAACAAACGCGCTACCAAACTGCGCTACATCCCTTTTAAAGATTGTTGTACAGTGTCATTGTATAAAATCCATGTCTTGTTTTCCACACATCCTTCTTTTTTGCTCTTATAGGTAGAGAATGTTCTTGTCATCTTTTTTAGGGGGGCGGAAAAATTTAATCTGCTGGGTCGTTGTACATATGCATTTTAGTTAGTAATTCCTAATTATAATTTCATTTCAAGCAAAAACAAATGATCTTGAACTAAAAGATCGGGTTATCTATGATCTATGTATTAGAATATCGAACTAGAACTATATATGTATTACAATATACAATACAAATAAATAATTCAAATAAATAAGAAAAAAAAATAAAAGAAGAAGGAGGATTTTCAATGCGAGATATCAAAACATATCTCTCAACGGCACCTGTGCTAACCACTCTATGGTTTGGGTCTTTAGCAGGTCTATTGATAGAAATTAATCGTTTATTTCCGGATGCCTTGTCATTCCCTTTTTTTTAATCCTGTTTTAATCCTGATTGAATTCTTGTATTGATCTGTGAAGAAATGAAGTGTGAAGAAATGAAGAATATTTGAGATACAATTCTACGTAACATGTCTCCAATTTCGCTCCCTTTTTCTTTCCTATCCTAAAAAAAAAAGAAAGAGAAAGAGTGTATCGAACTTCAGTCAAAATACAGTGAATCTACGATAGAATTTTGGGGAAAAGAAATGGAAATGTGGATCCAGTCGTTTAGGGGCGGTTACACGAAATTCTAATATAGAAAGAAGAAAATACTGAGATTAGGATAGGAATAATTCATAGTTAGAAAAAATTGTATTAATTAATTATTACGATATTCTTAATATTCTTCTATTAATGAATATGACTCTCTTTCTTTATAGTTATAGTAATTAATAGTGATTATATTTTATATTATAGTACTTCGAAGTCATTCGAATTCTAATAATTCGAAAAAGAAAAGATTTACAAATCTTATTTCTAGTTAGTAACTTTTATTAATATAGATATAGAATATAGATTCTTTTTTTATTTTCTTTTTATTTGGTTTGGGTCAAAAAGAAAATGAAGAGAGTTCTAAAGTGAAGTCGATCCAAAATGAAAAGGAGGTTCATGGCCAAGGGTAAAGATATCAGAATTATAGTGATTTTGGAATGTACCTGTTGTGTTCGAAAGGGTGTCAATAAAGAATCGCCGGGCATTTCTAGATATATTACTCAAAAGAATCGACACAATACACCCAATCGATTAGAATTTAGAAAATTTTGTCGCTATTGTCAAAAGTATACGATTCATGGGGAAATAAAGAAATAGATGGAACGGAATGCGTGTGTGATTTTTCCAAGTAGCGGGAAGAGTAAGAACTTTACATCTTAACATTAACATATATAATACAAACCAAATCCTATTTTGGTCGAATCTTAAATGAATAAGAAAAAAAAAATAGAATTCTATTTTCTAGATCCTTTTATATATAAGGAATAAACAAACAAGGAATAAGCAAACCATGGATAAATCCAAACAACCTTTTCGTAAATCCAAGCGATCTTTTCGTAGGCGTTTACCCCCAATTGGATCGGGGGATCGAATCGATTATAGAAACATGAGTTTAATTAGTCGATTTCTTAGTGAACAAGGAAAAATCTTATCTAGACGGACGAATAGGTTGACCTTGAAACAACAACGATTAATTACTATTGCTATAAAACAAGCTCGTATTTTATCTTCGTTACCTTTTCGTAATAATGAGAAACAATTGGAGAGAGTGGAGTCGATCCCTAGAACTACTGGTCCTAGAACCAAAAATAAATAGAGATACTCCTCAAAAATCCAATAGGAAATCAAGCTCATATTAATGTTTTGCTCGAAAAAAAATAGAATCCAGATTCGATTCTTGTATTCTAAAAAAGGAAAAATGGGGAAGAAATCTTTTTTTCTTGAAAGATGTTCGTTTATTCCTACTACTCAAATCTTAATTTCTTTTTCTTCTATCTTCCCGGAGTCCATTCTCCGGGAAATCCTGTTTCAATCATTCTTGTTTCCTGTATAATAGATTCTATTAAGATTCTTTTATTCCTTTATTTGATTTGTATTTGATTTTTGATTGATGATTTTCTTTGAAATGATATCAAAACAATTCTTATTTGATAGGGCTATTTGCGCAAGTATTTTACGATTCAGAAGCAATTGTCTCTTGTACAGATTGTGGATGAATAGGCTATAACTATAGAATATTCTATCCTCACGAGTTACCGCATTTATCCGAGTGATCCACAAACGACGAAAATCTCTCTTTTTCCTGCTCCTATCTCGATGAGAGGAAACCAAAGCTCTCATTCTTTGTTGAGTAGTCGTTCGAGTAAGTCTTGAATGAGCCCCTATAAAGGTTGATGCAAATAAACGAATCTTTTTTCGACGTCTTCGAGCTGTATATCCTCGTTTAACTCTGGTCATTGAATCAAATGAAACTTTCTTGAATAACTAATTGATTTCTCTTCTTTCAGTCATCCTTTTCCTCCGGTCGATTAATAACAAAACGGATTATTCCGATATATAAAATATAAATTCCAATGGCTTTTGCGACTATGACCTTCCCGACCACGATTTTTTCTTTCTTCAAAGTATCTAAATAATAAATTCGACTGCTACTAAATAAAAAAGAATAGTGGGTTCCCTCGTTTCTATGGCAACTTCTGAAACGGTGAGGTCCTCTCTATACACCGGAGCCTCTTCTTTCATTTCATCGAATTTTATTGTGAACTTGTATAGTTCACACTCTTTGGCTCTACCCATCCATTTTTCAATTAGAATTCTTTTTTCAATTCTAATTATAAAGTAATAGTCCTTTTCACAAAAAAGCTATCCATACAGTGACGGCATTTAATTCTGAAAGTTGGCTAGGTAGCTGACCCTGTTAGTCCGTTTTTTTTTCAAGAATTAGGAATAGGAGCATAACCTTTTTCCTCCGCTTAATGGATAACTATTTGTTACCAATGGAGAATTCCTTCTCATCTCAAATGGAGTGATTGGATTTGCACCAATAGAAACCATAAATTCATAACATAATTAGGTAGAAGATAGATCTTCATTTTTATATAATAGTCAATTAGATAGCCGTCTTCCACTCTATCTATCCTAATTCATCGGTAGTGGTCGTTGATACTGGAAAAGATTTTTGCATTTCTTCAAACTCATGATCTGAACTGAACGAGTCGCACATACACCCTAGTACATGTTCCTCGACGCTGAGGACATCCTCGAAGAGCGGGAGATTTCGTGACATTTCTTATTGGCTGTCTTGCGTTTCTAATAAGTTGTTTAATGGTTGGCATGGCATGTCTATAGAATCTCATTCTAGATAGAATAGAGCGGGTTGGCTTAGATCGATCTTAACCTGATGGTTGATGATTATGAATGATTTCTATTCACACGGAAATTTCAAATTTTGAAACGGAATTCGTATATTTATACGGAATCCCCAGTATTTTAATTTTCGACCGCTACAAGATCAACGATGCCATGAGCTTGGGCTTCTGTTGCTGACATAAAAACATCCCTTTCCATATCTTCGGATATAACCCATAAAGGGTTGCCCGTTCTTTGTACATAAACTTTTGTGAGAGTTTCGCGAAGTTTCAATAGTTCTTCTGCTTCCAGGATAAATTCCCCTGCTTGTGCCTCGTAAAAAGAACTAGCAGGTTGGTGAATCATAACCCTGATGATATTGATATAACATCATGAACGGTTCTTCTATCTATATATCGCACGATTGGGTTAAAGTAAGGGGGAATAAAAATAACAATAAAAAATAGAATTAAACAACCGTACGGGCATCTTTTGTACATTGCATACGGCTCTGCAATGGAATTTCTTTTTTCGATAGAATTGATTCTATCAAAAAGAAGAAATAGAACCCATCCGATCCAAATCGTTAAATGATCCATTTACCACCCTTCCTTTCGTAGTAGTAAAAAAGATACTATGATGGTTCTGTTGCTTTATATATTTATCTCGTCTGTGGTTTGTTTAGCAATCCCAAAGTTTCTTTTTGAGTTTCTTTTTGATACGATCCAAGAAGGAGAAAATGATTTTTTCCATTTTTTTGACTCTTTCTCTCATAACATAAAAAGAAGAAAGATACTTCTGGTGTGGAAGAATAATGGTTTGTGACGCTGAAATTGACTCTTGCTTGACACATAAATCAAATTGGGAATAACTCTTCTTTCATACTACTATCTCGATACAAAATCTCATGTTAGAAAAAAACAATAATGGTTTGTTCATATCGAACTCGAAGTGCCATGCTATTATTACTTATTCTTTATTTGATTCATATTCGATACAGCGAAGGCATAGTATTCTTTTTTTTTCTCAAAGAAAAAAACTCATTGGCGCCAAGCGTGAGGGAATGCTAGACGTTTGGTAATTTCTCCTCCGACCAGAATGAAAGATCCCATTGAAGCGGCTAATCCCATACATATTGTATGTACATCCGGTGACACAAATTGCATAGTATCATAAATGGCTATTCCTGGTATTACCCATCCGCCTGGAGAATTTATAAACAAATAAAGATCCCTAGTATCATCTTCTATGCTGAGATATACCATGAGACCAACAAGTTGATTCGAGATCTCACTATCAACCTCTTGGCCTAAAAAAAGTAATCTTTCTCGATGAAGTCGGTTGATTAGGGCAAAATTGTATCCCTGAGGAACCGTACGTGCACCTTTGAATGCATACGGTTCGAAAGAATTGCGAAAAAAAGAATCAATGTGTCGATTCCAGTCCTATTTCTTTTTTCTTTTTT